GATAAGGTGCCTGATAAAAGGATTATTTTGATAGAATAAAACATGTATGCAAATACCCTTATTACACCTTTTAGAATTAAACTAAATCCTAAGAAATCAAAATTCTTTGTGCATCGTACACTAAAGTGTAAAAAGATAAGCTAATTAAGCTATCAGGTTCATACCCTGAGAATAGAAGTTATAATCTTCTTCTTTTTAATTTTAAATTATAGAAAAATAATATTCTTTAGAATTATAGTTTTAGGGACTATTCTGGTCATGAGAGCAGAAACTTGATTGGGCATATGGATAGGATTGGAACTTAACATAGTTTCCTTTATCCCCCTTATTTATAAGGAAAAAATAAAAACAACCCATGAAAGTTGTATAATTTACTTTTTAATCCAAAGTATAGGATCCATTATTATACTATTTTCTATTCTAATTAATTCCTCTACCATAAACTCCCCCTATGTGGGAGAGGGGTTATTTAGAATAGTTATTAGTATGAGCATACTAATAAAAATAGGTGCTCCCCCTTTTCATTTTTGATTCCCAGAAATTGCAGAAAAAATATCGTGACCTTCTTGCTTTTTATTAATAACATGGCAAAAAGTTGCTCCCATATACATTATATCATGCGTAATTGATATAAGTCAAAACTTGATTTATTTACTTATTCCAATTATAGTTCTCACAGGTTCAATCGGGGGATTGAATCAAACTTCTATTCGAAAAATTATAAGATATTCATCAATAGACCATATAGGATGAATAATTATATGTATAAAATTTTTCAATACTATATGAATCTTCTATTTTACAATTTATGCTTTAATTTTAGGAAGAATTATTTTTACATTTTGAATTCACTCTACCTTCTATATTAATCAATATACTTCTAAGAGACTTTCCTTTAGAGAAAAAATTATAATTATTATTTTATTTCTGAGACTAGGAGGATTACCCCCATTCCTTGGATTCTTACCCAAATTTGTTGTAATTCAATTAATAATTCTTTCTCAATCCTATGGAATAGCTTTAATTCTTGTTCTTACGACCTTAATCACTTTATTCTACTATCTTCGATTAATTAGTTCAATCTTACTAATTAACAGATCCACAATTAAATGAGCTTCTCAAGAGAGAATAAATAATGTTCCTATGTCATTAATTATATCAGTAAACTTATTGTTTCCTATGATTGGGATATTTTGATTATAAAGCTTTAAGTTAAAAAAACTATTAACCTTCAAAGTTAAAAATATAAAAATTTTATAAGCTTTAGTATAATTATACTACTTCAGAATTGCAGTCTGATATCATAATTGTATTGACTATAAAGCCTAATCTTTCAATCCCCTCCCCTTAAGGATTGAATGGTAAAGGATTTATAAAATCATAAATAGATTTACAATCTATCGCCTATTCTCAGCCACTTTACCTACAACCATTATGAATAAATGAATTTATTCCACTAACCATAAAGATATTGGGACCCTGTACTTCCTACTAGGTTCTTGAGCAGGTGTTGTAGGGACTTCGCTGAGATGAATAATTCGTATTGAATTAGGAACACCAGGAACCTTCATTGGAAATGATCAAATCTATAATGTATTTGTGACTGCCCATGCCTTCATTATAATTTTCTTTATAGTTATACCAATTATAATTGGAGGTTTTGGGAACTGACTTGTTCCCTTAATAATCGGAGCACCAGACATAGCATTCCCTCGAATAAATAATATAAGATTCTGATTACTTCCGCCCTCCCTTACCTTGTTATTAGTAAGTAGAATTGCAGAAGGAGGTGCAGGGACAGGATGAACTGTTTACCCCCCATTATCTAGTAACATGGCTCACAGAGGAGCATCTGTAGATTTAGCTATTTTCTCATTACATTTAGCAGGTGTTTCATCAATTCTAGGAGCAGTAAATTTTATTTCAACTATTATTAATATACGACCTGCAGGTATATCCCCTGAACGAATTCCTTTATTTGTATGATCAGTTGCCATTACTGCCCTACTTTTACTTCTATCCCTTCCAGTATTAGCAGGAGCAATTACGATACTTTTAACAGACCGAAACTTTAATACCTCATTCTTTGACCCTTCTGGTGGAGGTGACCCTATTTTATATCAACATTTATTTTGATTCTTTGGTCATCCTGAAGTATATATTCTAATTCTTCCTGGATTTGGCCTTATTTCACACATTATTTCTATAGAAACAGGCAAAAACGAAGCATTCGGATCATTAGGAATAATTTATGCTATAATAACAATCGGCTTACTAGGATTCATTGTATGAGCTCACCATATATTCACTGTTGGTATAGATGTAGATACCCGAGCATACTTCACATCAGCAACCATAATTATTGCTGTGCCTACCGGTATTAAGATCTTCAGATGACTTGCCACTCTTCATGGAAGAAAAAACCTTAACACACCAAGACTAATATGAGCATTAGGATTCATTTTCTTATTTACTATTGGAGGTTTAACAGGAGTAGTACTAGCAAACTCAAGAATTGATATTACATTACACGATACATACTATGTAGTAGCCCATTTCCACTATGTACTTTCGATAGGAGCAGTATTCGCTATTATAGGGAGATTTATTCAATGATATCCTCTGTTTACAGGACTAACTATAAATCCAACATGACTAAAAACTCAATTCCTTACAATATTCGTAGGAGTAAATATAACTTTCTTCCCACAACACTTCTTAGGATTAAGAGGCATACCTCGACGATATTCAGATTATCCTGACAGATACACATGCTGAAATATTATTTCTTCATTAGGAAGAACTATTTCATTAATTGGAATTATATTATTCATCTTCATTATATGAGAAAGCATAGTATCTAAACGACAAGTTTTAGTTGCTAAACAGACATCATCTAATATTGAATGGATACAAAAGTATCCTCCCGCAGAACATTCATATTCAGAATTACCTTTAGTCTGCTCATCTTAATGTGGCAGATTAGTGCGATGAATTTAAGCTTCATTTATAAAGATTCATCTTTCATTAAGAATAGCAACATGAGGAAGAATTGATCTCCAAGACGCCAACTCACCTATAATAGAACAATTGTCATTCTTTCACGATCATACACTAATAATCTTAACGATAATTTCAATCCTAGTAGGATACATGCTATTAACTATAGTTACAACAAAACTTACAGACCGATTCTTATTAGAAGAACATACTATTGAAACTGTATGAACTATCTTACCAGCAATTACATTAATCTTTATCGCACTACCATCAATCCGAATTCTATACATAATAGATGAATCTATTAATTCAGTAATAACAATTAAAACAATTGGGCATCAATGATACTGGAGATACGAATATTCAGATTTCGTGAATGCAGAATTTGACTCATATATAATCCCAACAAATGAATTAGATGAAAGAGGATTCCGATTATTAGATGTAGATAATCGAGTTATTCTACCCATAGATGCTCAAATTCGAATCCTAGTTACATCTGCTGACGTAATTCATTCCTGAACTATTCCAAGAATTGGAGTCAAGGTAGATGGTACTCCTGGACGACTAAACCAAGCAAATTTTCTCCTTAATCGCCCAGGGTTATTATTTGGACAATGCTCAGAAATCTGTGGAGCAAATCATAGATTTATGCCTATTGTACTAGAAAGAGTAGAAGTGAATCAATTTGCTGAATGACTACAAAAGTGTAATTCATTAAGTGACTGAAATGTAAGTATTGGTCTCTTAAACCAAAAAATGGTAATTCACAAATACCCTTAATGAAAAAGTTAGTTTAAAAAAAACATTAGCTTGTCAAGCTAAAATTATTAATATTAATACTTTTTAATACCTCAAATAGCCCCCATTTGATGAACAACCTTATTTATCTTATTCAATACATCATTTATTATCATAATAATATCTACATATTTTCAAACTGAAAATAACCCATCTATAAAAAAGCAAATTACAAGAAAAATCAATAAATATAATTGAAAATGATAAGAAATGTATTCTCAACATTTGATCCCGCTACATCAATAAGTATATCCTTCAATTGAATTAGATCCATAATTGTTCTAATTATAATTCCCAGAACATTTTGACTTATTCCTTCACGATACAATATAATTATAAAAATTCTTCACTCAAAGCTACATGCTGAATTCACAGCCATTTTAGGGAGAAAAAATAAAATATTTTCAATTATATTTATTTCTTTATTCATATTCATTTTAATAAACAATTCAGTAGGAATACTACCATATGTATTTACAAGATCATCACACTTAACATTTACGCTATCACTTGCCCTTCCTATATGAATTTCAATCATATTATTTGGATGAATTAATCATACACAACATATATTTGCACATCTAGTACCAGAAGGTACCCCGGGTATATTAATACCTTTTATAGTTTGCATTGAAACAATTAGAAATTTAACACGACCAGTCTCTTTATCAGTACGATTAATAGCAAATATAGTAGCTGGTCATCTATTCATATGTATATTAGGTAACTATATTGTAAATTCCAGTTACTATATTTTTCCCACAGTAATAATAGTTGAATTATTTTTAACCCTTTATGAAGCAGCAGTAGCTTTAATTCAAGCTTATGTATTTTCTATATTAAGAGCCTTATACACTAAGGAAGTAACTTATGAGAACACATAATCATCCATACCATCTAGTAGATGTTAGACCATGACCCCTAACAGGGTCTATTGGAGCTATAACTCTGACATCAGGAATAGTTATATGATTCCACAAAAATGATATATCATTATATTTTCTAGGAGTAACAATTCTAATTCTTACTATAATTCAGTGATGACGAGATGTTACCCGAGAAGGGACATACCAGGGAAAACATACGCTAGCAGTAACTAAGGGGCTAAAACTCGGAATAATTCTATTTATTATTTCAGAAGTATTCTTCTTCGTATCATTTTTCTGAGGATTCTTCCATAGTAGCCTAAGACCGGCCATTGAACTTAGATCTTGACCTCCACAAGGAATTTTAACATTTAACCCAATGCATGTACCATTATTAAATACAATAGTATTATTATGTTCAGGTATAACAGTAACATGGGCACATCACAGATTAATAGAAATAAATTATACTCAAACAAAAAATGCCTTATTAATTACAGTATTATTAGGCTTATACTTCACCATCCTTCAAGCCTATGAGTACTATGAAGCCAGATTTACCATTAGTGATTCAGTATTTGGATCATGTTTCTTTATAGCAACAGGGTTCCACGGAATTCATGTAATTATTGGAACTACGTTCCTTTTAGTATGCTTAATACGACATATATTTAATCACTTTAGAAGAAAACACCACTTTGGATTTGAAGCAGCAGCTTGATATTGACATTTTGTAGATGTAGTATGACTATTCCTATACATCTCTATCTACTGATGAGGTAGTTATCCTTTTAGTATAAAAGTATATTTAACTTCCAATTAAAAGGTTCAAAATTTGAAAAGGATAATCTTAATAGTTATATCATCCATTCTTATAGTAATAATAATTTCCATAGGACTGATTTTAGTATGTACAATCATTTCTAAAAAATCAATAATAGACCGAGAAAAAATATCCCCATTTGAATGTGGGTTTGATCCTAAAAGAAGATCACGAATACCATTTTCAATTCAATTCTTCCTTCTTGCTGTTTTATTTTTAATCTTTGATATCGAGATCGTAATTATTCTTCCAATAATTATTGTATTAAAAAAAAGTATTTTAACAATTTGATTTACAACTGTTAGAATATTCATTATTATTTTATTATTTGGATTATACCATGAATGAAAAAATGGAGTCCTGGAATGAGCCAAGTAAGGGGTTGTAGTTAATAATAACATTTAATTTGCAATTAAAAGGTACTTTTTAAGTCTTCCTCACCAAAAGTAGTGAAGTAATAATTACATTTAGTTTCGACCTAAAATTAGGGATATTTCCCCTTACTTATTTTATTAGCTGAAGCCAAATTTAGAGGCATTTCATTGTTAATGAAACTATTGATTAATAAATCCAGCTAAAAGGGAAAGGTGTTTCCTAAAAGAAGCTGCTAACTATCTTTTAAAGCGGTTAAATTCCGTTTCTCCCTTATATTCGTGTAGTTTATAAAAACACTTCATCTTCAGTGAAGAAATGAATCCAAGATTCCATGAATAATACGTCTAGGGGGATAAATCCCTTCATAATAGCTTCAATATTATACTTTTAATAAGCTACCCAAACTTAAAGTAAAGAAATTAAAAATATAAAGATAAAAATTAATATAAAAACCCTTACATTATTATATTGATATCAATTTAAAATTTTTCTCAAATTTGATAAAAATGAAAGAGGACCTCTAGAAATTAAATGTTCCCCTCAACCCGAATCCATAACTCTATCATAATTTTTAGATAAAAAAAAGAAACTTCTATATATTATATAAGTTCTATATATAGGTATAAATCACATAGAACCTGAAAAATAAGAAAAATTATAAAAACGTAAAAAAACAAACGAATTATACAAGCCAATTATTGATAACTCATAACCTAATCAACCCCCTAAAAAAACAAAAATCAAAGGAAAAAGCTTTAAGTAAAGAGGAAATAAAATTAAAGAAGGGCATCTAAAAAGCAATCAACTAAGGATACTACCACCTATAATAGCCAAAAACGAAAGCAAAATTATTGACTTTATTATAATATCATCCTCATAATAACTCTGAGAAACATAAGAATTTATATTATATGAAAGACAAAAATAGACTAAACGAGTTCTGTAGGAAACGGTTAAACCTACAGAAACAAAAAAAATAAGAAAAATGAATAAATTGAAGTATGAGTGGGAAACCATCTCTACAATAATATCCTTAGAATAAAACCCTGACATAAAAGGAAGGCCACATAAAGAAAAATTAGAAATACAAAAGCAAGAGCAAGTAAAAGGTAAATGATTAATCATAACACCTATATGACGAATATCTTGGGAATCTCTTATACAATGAATTATTAAACCAGCACACAAAAATAATAAAGCCTTAAAAAAAGCATGAGTTAATAAATGAAAGTAGGCTAAAACTGGATAACCAATAAATAAAATAGATATTATTAAACCTAATTGACTCAAAGTTGAAAGAGCAATAATTTTTTTCAAATCATATTCAAAGTTAGCACCCAATCCTGCCATAAATATAGTCATTACAGATAATAATAAGAAAAATGAACAATCAATTGACTTTAATAAATCAGAAAATCGAATTAATAAATAAACACCTGCTGTAACTAAAGTAGAAGAATGAACTAAAGCTGAAACCGGGGTAGGTGCTGCTATTGCTGCAGGTAGCCAGGAAGAAAATGGAATTTGAGCACTTTTAGTGAATCCCGCTAAAATAATTAATAAAATCAAATAAGAAGTTCACTTATCATCTCAAGAATTAACATAATAAATATAATGTCAACTACCAAAATTTAATATTCAAGCAATAGCTAAAAGAATTGCAACATCACCAATCCGATTAGTTAATACAGTCAACATGCCAGCAGAATAGGATTTAAAATTTTGAAAGTAAATTACTAAACAATAAGAAACCAAACCTAAACCATCTCAACCAATAAGAATTCTTATAAGATTAGGGCTAATAATTATTATTATTATAGATATAACAAATATAAAGACTAAAAAATAAAAACGCTCCCTATAAATATCAGAAGATATATAACTCTCTCTATAATAAATTACTATAGAAGAAATAATAAATACACAACCTAAAAAAATTAATGAAACTCAATCAAAAATAAAAGTTATTATAACAGAACAACTATTAAGACTTAAAATTTCTCAATCTAAAAAAAGAACATAGTCCAAAGTAAGAAAATATACACCTATTAAAAAAATTAATGAACCTCTAATTAACAAAATAAAAGAACCTAAAATATACAAAGAAACTTTATAAATGACCTAAAGTAACAATTTACACCCACAACTCCACAAGTTGTTATTCTTATTAAACTATTTAAGTAAATACAAAAATCAAAAAGCTCACACTTTAAAATTAAGATATTCAAAGGAATAATATGAAGTAACACTAAAATATACTCACGACAAGTATTAAAACCAAAAGTCTTTATACCAGTATAAAAAAAACCATGCTGAGTATATGAATACAAGAAAATTCTATAACAACATCTCAAAAAAGATGAAAGACCTAAAAATAGTAAACTTAAAGTTCTTCAACCTATAACTCTATTTAACAGCATAACTTCACCTACTAAATTTAAAGAAGTAGGTGAAGCCATATTATTAGCTCTTAAGATAAACCAAAATAAAGATATTGAAGGTATAAATACAATTAGTCCCTTATTAATATAAAATCTACGACTATGAGTCTTCTCATAAATAATATTTGCTAAACAAAATAAACCAGAAGAACATAAACCATGCCCAATTATTAACATTAAAGCCCCTCTATAACCTCAAGAATCCAAAGTTAAAAGACCACATAAAACTAAACCCATGTGAGCCACAGAAGAATAAGCAATTAAAGACTTAATATCAGTTTGATATATACATAAGACCCCTACCAAAACTATACCATATAAACTCAAGCCCATAAAAATATAATTATAATTAATAGAATACTCATACATAAAATATAATACACGCATCAACCCATAACCTCCTAACTTTAATAAAACACCTGCTAAAATTATTGAACCTGAAATTGGGGCCTCAACATGAGCTTTCGGAAGTCAAAAATGAACAAAAATTATAGGCATTTTAACTAAAAAAGCCATAATTAATGCAATATAGATATAAAAATCCACTTCTAAATCAATTAAAAAATAAAATAACGTACTAGATATATTACTAATATATATAATAGATAGAAGTAAAGGCATTGAAGCTACTAAAGTGTAAAATAAAAAACAATACCCAGCATTTAAACGCTCAGGCTGATACCCTCATCCAAAAATTAAAAAAAGAGTAGGAATTAAAGAAGATTCAAAAAAAATAAAAAAAGCCAATAAATTAGTAGTTCTAAAAGAAAGAACTAAAAAAACTAGTAAAAATAAATTTACATATATAAATTCAACAGGAAAATCATTATTCTTATAAATTATATAACTAGCTAGTATTATTAGTATAACAATCCAAAAAGTTAAAAAGATTATTCTCATAGAAAGAATATCCCCTCCAAATGAATATCTCATTATACTAAAGTAATCCGAAAATCAAAAAACATTATAAAAATAAAAAAAGCCAATAACTAAAGAGATAGTAAAAAATCATCAAGAACCCACTAATAAATAAGGAATCAAAAATAATATATATATAAATATTCTTATCATCCTAAAATAGAAAGTCTAGAAACTATATCACTTCCTTGTCTACGAATTATACAAACCAAAATACCTAAACCCAAAGCCCCTTCACAAACAACAAAAGTTAAAAAGATTAAAATAAAATAGTATGAAGCCCCATAGTAACATAAAAAAACAAATATAAAAAGATACAAAGAAAGAGCTAAAAATTCTAATCTTAATAATGTCAACAATAAATGCTTACGCATGGAACAAAAAACAATTATTCCAGAAATAAATATAAAAACAGAACAAAATTTAATCATAAGTTTTAATAGTTTAAAATAAAACAATGATCTTGTAAATCATAGATAGATTTTTATCTTTAAAACTATCAGCAAGAAGATAACTCTTATCTTTAATCTCCAAAATTAAAATTTTTAATAAAACTACTTGCTGATTTATGTTATATTTATTTATTATAATATCAATTACAATTAGAATTATATTCATCTTTTTAAAACATCCTTTAAGTATAGGATTAGCTTTAATTCTTCAAACAATTATAATTTCACTAATCACAGGTATAATAATTAATAATTTCTGATTTTCATATATTTTATTAATTACTATACTTAGAGGAGCATTAGTATTATTTATTTACATAGCAAGAGTGGCCTCAAATGAAAAATTTAAATCATCTATTAAAATACTTTATTTTATATTCAGAATAATAGTAACATCATTAACTATTGCCTGATTACTTGATAAAGGGATATTATATAAATATGACTTAATTAAAAAAATTACAATAGAAAATGATCAAATTACAAGACTAACTAAGATATTTAACTTACATAATATATATATTACAATTACAGTAATCGCATACTTATTTATAACAATAATTGTAATTTCCTATATTGTGGATGTATTCGAGGGACCTCTTCGAATAAAAAACTAATGAACTCACCTTTACGAAAAACTCATCCACTATTCAAAATCATAAATAGATCACTCATTGATTTACCTACACCCTCATCAATCTCATTATGATGAAACTTTGGATCACTTTTAGGATTATGCTTAATAATTCAAATCGCAACAGGACTTTTTTTAGCAATACATTATACAGGAAACATTGAGATAGCTTTCAAAAGAGTTGTTCACATCTGTCGAGATGTAAATAGAGGGTGACTATTACGAAATCTACATGCAAACGGAGCATCATTATTTTTTATATGTATTTATCTACATATTGGTCGAGGAATATATTATGGATCTTACAAACTAATTCCTACATGAATAGTAGGGATTATTATATTATTCCTAACTATAGGAACAGCGTTCCTAGGATACGTTTTACCTTGAGGACAAATATCATTCTGAGGGGCTACAGTAATCACTAACTTATTATCAGCAATTCCGTACCTGGGAGACACGTTAGTTAAATGATTATGAGGGGGATTTTCAGTTGATAATGCAACACTAACACGATTTTTTACATTACATTTTCTTCTACCATTCGTATTGGCTGCAATAACAATAATTCATTTATTATTTTTACATCAAACAGGATCAAACAATCCATTAGGGTTGAAAAGAAACCTTGATAAAATTCCATTCCATCCTTATTTCTCAATTAAAGATTTAATAGGAATAATGTTAACATTAATAATATTTATTATATTAACACTCTGAGAACCCCGATTACTTGGAGATCCCGAAAATTACATCCCAGCCAGACCATTAGTTACACCAGTCCATATTCAACCTGAATGATACTTTTTATTTGCTTATGCAATCTTACGATCAATTCCTAACAAACTAGGAGGAGTAATTGCTATGGTAGCATCAATTGCAGTATTAGCAATTTTACCATTTACTAATAAAAGAAAATTTCAAGGACTAACCTTTTACCCTATAAACCAAATTATATTTTGAAGATTTGTAAGAATTATAATAATATTAACCTGAATTGGAGCACGACCTGTAGAAGAACCATTCATTATTACAGGACAAATTTTAACAGCAGTGTACTTCATATATTTTATCATCAATCCCATAATACTTAAAATATGGGATTGATTATTGGATTAGTTAATTAGCTTAAGAAAAGCTTGTACTTTGAAAGTATAATAAGAGGGTTTAATTCCCTCATTAACTTACACTTCTCTTACTTTAATGCAAAAACTAATATAGGAGTAACCATAAGTTTAATAACATTACACTTAATTTAATGCAATACATATTAAACTTACCTTATTGGAATTATCTCCTTTAAATGCAAAGAATTACTATAAAAACCAAATAAGAATGCCTGAAAAGAATAAAAGATAATTTAAAGAAAGAGGTAAAAAAATCTTTCAAGTTAAATATATTAATTTATCGTAACGATAACGAGGTAAAGTTCCTCGAGCCCAAATAAATATAAATACAATAAATGCTCATTTAATAAAAAATTTAATAGAATATAAATCACAACCTAAAAAAATAATACATCTTAATAAACTTATAAAAATAATATTTATATATTCAGCTAAAAAAATAAATGCAAATCCCCCTCTTCTATACTCAACATTAAATCCTGAAACTAATTCAGATTCTCCTTCTGCAAAATCAAATGGAGAACGATTAGTTTCAGCTAAACACGAAGCTAATCAACAAAAAAATAAAGGAAAAGAAAAAAAGATAAACCATACATAACTCTGATAAATCATAAAATCTAATAAATTAAAACCATAAATAAAAATTAATATACAAACAAGAATTAAAGCTATTCTTACTTCATAAGAGATAGTTTGAGCAACAGAACGAAGTCCTCCTAATAGTGCATAATTAGAATTAGATCTTCAGCCAGAAAGTATAACCCCGTATACTCCTATACCTGTACAACACAAAAAAAATAAAGCCCCAAAATTAAAGTTATACACATTAATTAAAAATGGAAATAAAACCCATAATGAAAAAGATAAAGTTAATAAAAAAACAGGAGAAATATAATAAATTATAAAATTAGACAAACAAGGGAAAGTTTGCTCTTTAAAGAATAATTTTAAACCATCAGAAAAAGGTTGAAGAATTCCTATTAAACCTACTTTATTAGGACCCTTACGTAACTGAACATAACCTAGAACCTTACGTTCTAACAAAGTAGTAAAAGCAACTGCAATTAAAACTATCACAATTATAATTAAGTAAGAAACAATAAACATTACTATTTGTAGAAAAATCTACATAAATAAATTCTAAATTTATCGCACTAATCTGCCAAAATAGTAATAGAAATCAAAATTTTAAGAACTATTCTTTAAAGCTGGTCCTTTCGTACTAAACTTTAATAATTAAATTGAAGATAGAAACTGACCTGGCTTACGCCGGTCTGAACTCAGATCATGTAAAAAATTAAAGGTCGAACAGACCTAGTTAATGAACTCCTACACCCATTACTTATTTTAATCCAACATCGAGGTCGCAAACTTCTTTATCGATGAGAGCTCTCCAAAGAAATTACGCTGTTATCCCTAAGGTAACTTAATATTTTAATCAATAATAATGGATCAAAAATACAAAAATCATTGAAAAATAAAAATAGAAGTTAAATAAATTCTACAGTCGCCCCAACCAAATAACTACTTATATTAGTAAGTAATTAATTCCCTAAAATATACAATATAAATAATTATAAAGATCTATAGGGTCTTCTCGTCCCTCAAAAACATTTTAGCTTTTTAACTAAAAAATTAAATTCAATCAATTAATTTAAAGAAAGCTTATACTTCGTCCAACCATTCATTCCAGCCTTTAATTAAAAGACAAATGATTATGCTACCTTAGCACAGTTAAAATACCGCGGCCATTCAATTTAATCATTGGGCAGGTTAGACCTTATATTCAATAACAAAAGGACATGTTTTTGTTAAACAGGCGAGTTTAATATTTGCCGAGTTACTATAAATTAATTAAATAATATACTAATCTAATCATTATTACATTTAATGTTAAATTAAATAAAAAATTCCTATAAAAACCTAAACTTAATAAAATAAAACGATTAAAAATATATTCTATAACGAAATTAATGATGGCTGATTCTAAGCCTACAAAAATTCCCAATATTTTAAAGTTATAAAATAACTCCCGAGCTTATCCCCAAAAGTATTAAATATACATTCAAATTAATAAAAAATTATTAATTTAATATATGTATATTCTAAATTAAATTCAATTCTAAGAAAACCAGATATATGAAAAACGAATAACATTTCATTTCAAAGAGTATATTTCAAATAATTTTGAAACATGAACTTATATATACTCCTATCTCTTCTCATTTCGGGAAACTAACTATTAGTTTAATTAATTAATCAACCCTGATACAAAAGGTACAAAAAATTAATTTTACTTCTATTATATATAAAAATACTCCTTCACAGTACTTTAAACTATAAAAATAATAATTTATTCAATAAAAGCTACTAAAATAAAAGTTATTTCTATTAAAGATATTAAAATAAAAAAACAATTAAATCCATTATAAAATCAAGTTAAATCGAATTGCACGATTACATATATTAATGTAAATAATAATTCCCCTTGGGAGTAACTTGACTAACCAGGCCCACCTTCCGGTAGGCCTACTTTGTTACGACTTATCTCATCTTAAAATCAACGAGAGCGACGGGCGATGTGTGCATAATTCAGAGCTGTTATCAACATTATTTTCTAATAACATTTACTTCTAAATCCAATTTCATTAAAATTTCCATATTTACCTCTATAAATAAAATTAATGTAACCCATCTCTTCTTTATTATAACTACACCTTGACCTGACATCTTTCTCATAAAGATTTTAGAAAATTTCCTAATAAAACATTCATGACAGAGGTATATAAGTAATAAATAAAGTAAAATTCATCGTGGATTATCGATTACAGGACAGGTTCCTCTAGAAAGACTAAACTACCGCCAAATTCTTTTAATTTTAAGAACATAGCTATTAATACCAGGGCATTAAACTTAACAGTCTTAAATAATAGGGTATCTAATCCTAATTTCAATTATAAACTTTCAAATTTAATCATTTATAATAAATTATATATACTTCTAATTTCACCTAAAAGTATACTTTTACTTAACTTTTATTAAATTAAATTCTATGCCTAAAGAATTCATTCACCTGGGCTGTATAACCGCGGCTGCTGGCACAACCTTTGCCAAAGTTTCAATAAATTGACTAAATCTAAGATACCTTAAATTTTAAAATCAAGAACTGCAAATAAATCAAATAATCATCAAGATTAATTAAATCACGCAAATACTTGCATGTACAATCACTTAAATAACAAATTGAATAAGCCAGAATCAAACTTTTGAGAATATTTCCTTTTAATTGGAACATTATAAGGTACTCCCCCCTCCCGGTGGGTTCCCCGTTCCTCCCATAGCCCTGCATAGCAGTCCTATAATAGGATATAAGGATATAGCTACTAATAAATATTTTACATAATATAATTACACGAACATAGATAGTTTCCAATGAATAGGTTGTTTCCGAACTGTAGATAATTTACGACTATAAATATGTAAACATACTATAGATAATACCTAATATCATAATTTCTAGTAAGGGAAATTATGAATTAAATTCATATTTATCTGAAATATCAGTAATCGGATTCCTAGGTTCCATTTAACCTTTTAAGTAGAGAAATACTTGCATGTACATCCATATTAACCCTTGGTGGTTACACATACCTCCTCTCTCCCAATACTCCCATCCTAGTATATACTTTCCTCCCCTGAAATACTTTCTACCCGGACAGACTTGGGGGGGGGTAGGGGGACCCTACTCTCTATCTTGTCATTAAAAATAAAAAATTAATAACAAAATAATTTTAAAGAAAATAAAAAATAAATTCGAAATTCTTGAGTTATTATAAATTTAAGTATTATTTTTCTTTTTTTCTTTTCCGACAAACAAAAGAACATCGGAACTTATATTAAGAGTATACTCCTTTTCAATAAACTTAAATCAAACTTTAGCAATCATTAATGAACTGTTATTTTAGATGGATCAATCAGTTAAAATCCAAGATTTAATTAAATTAAATTATAGTTATTAATATAATGAAGTATATTAAACAATCATAGGCAAGATCTATATATAATTATATAAGTTCCAATAATTTTTAGATTGATAGAAAGATTTTAGAAAGAAAAGAAGATTTTCATAAAACCCTTATTAAAAATATATCAGTTAAAATTCAAGATTTAATTAAAACCCCTTCTAATGGGGGGAAGTTCCAATAATTTTTAGATTGATAGAAAGATTTTAATGTCTATTTTTTTAGAAAAAAGAAAAAAAAATAGAAAT